ATTTATTCCCATAGCAAATCTAGGAACAAGAAGAGTGAATCGGAAATATCGACAAAGTCTTTCGAAGTCCAAAGAAATGAAATTCAAAAAAGGAGGTGGGTGAACTGTTCTAATTCAAATTTCATCTCTATCGAATTTGAATATCAGAATAGCGGATATAGTCATAATTAAATGGGTCAGGTCCACTTACTTTTTCTTTTGTTGATTTCGAATCGATTTGATTGGTATAATGGAAAATAGGGAGCTTTGGTGATTCAAGAGGCGGCTTATGATTATTCATAATAATGAAAATTTACCGAGCAAATGTTCCACTTTCTAACTAGAATATACTCTAACTCAGTATAATGATAACGTATTATCCGGTTAGTTCCTTTTGTATTTGAAATACAAAAAAATATCTCTATTTTCTGAATATTATGACTGGACTTTTATGAAAAAAAGAAAAGCCCCTTATCGGATTTGAACCGATGACTTACGCCTTACCATGGCGTTACTCTACCACTGAGTTAAAAGGGCGGCTTATTTGATTTAAATCCCGAACGAGTCACTATGTAAATAAAATCTCTATATGCACATAGATTATATACACTAGATTTATTTTAGTAGATTTATATAGAGAATGATAGAGAATGTCGATTCTAATGAACGATTCATGAATATGAATGACGAATCCAAAGATTATATATAATTCTGAAAAACGGAAAGATCCCTCGGATCTAATCATTCCATTATATTGACAATTTCAAAAAACTGATCATACTATGATCATAGTATGAGAGCGGTTGGGCAAGTCGGCCCCCATCGTCTAGTGGTTTAGGACATCTCTCTTTCAAGGAGGCAGCGGGGATTCGAATTCCCCTGGGGGTAGGGTACTACGAAAGGAAATTGATCATGGATTACCAATAAGCCTAAAATTGATTCTTCCTGGGTCGATGCCCGAGCGGTTAATGGGGACGGACTGTAAATTCGTTGGCAATATGTCTACGCTGGTTCAAATCCAGCTCGACCCAAAAATGAGCCAATCTACCATGAGATGGTATAAACCCCCTTGTCCTTCAGAAATACCCCAGACGAAGATAAAAAAGAATCCAATTTTCTGCTAGATCCCTTATTTCCCTGGGATTGTAGTTCAATTGGTCAGAGCACCGCCCTGTCAAGGCGGAAGTTGCGGGTTCGAGCCCCGCCAGTCCCGACAGATCCAATATCCAATAAATACATCAATTCATTTTTCCCTTTCTATGAAGTAACTAGAAAAGGGTGTCGGGGGGCATATTTTCATTCCCAAAGCAAAAAGGAGTCTTTCTTTCTTTTTTCTTTCCTATTTTTCAATTTTTTTTTTTTATTTGAAGGGCCCATCGAAGAAATCCCAAACCCTAAAATAGTGAATTTGATGAATATTAGATCTTTTATACCGGCCTCATCTTTATCAAACCTCTTTATCTTCCAAAAAATCACAGTAAAAAAAGGAGTTTAGAACTTAACTCTTTTTTTTTTTCATTTCGCTTTTCTTCTTTGTTTAGGTTTGTAACTATGTGATTAATCGAAGTGGAAAGGCAATCTGATCATCCTTCATCAGATGACGGATGATAAATAAAGGAATTGTGGATTGATTGGGTCAGCAATCCAAATTTGGATTCGGTATGGATAAAAGAACTTCCTATGTTATACTATTCAAGTCTCGACGACGAATTGATTTGATAGATCAGATATTGTTATTCATGATATTGATCCGATTCAAGATCATCGAGAGGTAATTCATTCATTGAATTTACAGACGAAAGATTTATCATCTCTAGGGGATTAAATCCCGAGTTATTGCGAAGTAAAAAAACCGATGAGATTATGGAAGTAAATATTCTTGCATTTATTGCTACTGCACTATTCATTCTAGTTCCTACCGCTTTTCTACTTATCATTTACGTAAAAACAGTCAGTCAAAATGATTAATTCAATTGAATTTGAAAATTCATTTGAATGAACCTTCTGAGTTCTTATCAAAAATGGGCGAAGTCAAATGAAAAGGATTCCAATTTCACATCTTAACTTAAATGAAATAAGCCGACTCTAATCGGCAGTATTCTAAGAGATAGATAGTATGGTAGAAAGAAAGATTCATCTATTTTATACTATCTATCTCTTAGTCTATAAACTTAGACTATAAAGTTGTAATCTAGAATAAAGATAAAGGCTTAAGTTTCTATAGATCAATCTACAATATTCTCTTCATATATGTGTATATTAATTCCATATATTGTATGGAATTGACATAACACCCAATTCGCTACATCTATTTGTTCCGATGAATCGGAAACAATTCTTCTCTTAGGATTCGAATTCCTTTCCTGTTACTAATAAGGAAGAGTAAACCTTACCGATTTTTATTTAACGCCCGAACCAGGATATGAAATAAGTCGATAAAGCATAAATCGCCTTTCTAAAATTAGAAACCAGGCGTTAAATGTCCAATATGTGACTTGCCCGAGGCAAGATCTTATTATTGCATAGTCTTTCGTTAGACAACCACTATCTCTCTATCATTTCTCATAGAAAGTGCGGTGCATATATACTTAACAAAACGACTTCTTCTTTGAAGAGTAAAGAGGGAAAGAAATCAAAAAAAAAGGTCCGGTCTTCCTCAGTATCCATCTATAAAGATAGTAAGAGCCCATTCTATTGATTGAAATAGAAAATTTCGGAAGAATTTTAGGTTGGAATCAATTTCCAATCATCTGAATCCCTTTCTTTTCGAAATACAAACACGGGAATCGCTGAAATATCTCTTTGATTGAAAGAGTATGATTCATATCCTAGATTACTCCATTGGAGTCCAATGGGATTCGAAATGCAGATTCTTTTTAATAGTTCAAAACACGTTGCAGAACGATCTATAAAACAATTGATACGGTTTGATTCCTCTACTCAATTAGTAGTACTTCTAGAGCCCACTTCTTCCCCACACTACGAGTGAAAGGGAAAATGTAAAGACTACCATTAAAGCAGCCCAAGCGAGACTTACTATATCCATGTGAATTATGTCCCCTATCTCTATAAATACGAAGGAATTATTCCATTATTCTTCACTAATAATAATGGAATCAATGGCGCAGAGTCAAAAAGGGATTCTGACCTAACACTATTGAGAAATCAATCCAATAAATCGATTATGATTTCGAATCGGGAAAGATTAAACACAAGCAAAATACGTAGTAACATTCTAAGGGAATGGGAACATGTAGGAATAAGAATAATAAGCCCTATTCTTTTTTTGTTTTGCTTCGTAAGTAAAAACAGAAGGGGGAAATCACTAAAAAAGAGAAATCACTATCTATTACAGACCTCTATTTCCCCATTTGACCTAATCCGTACCCCCCTTTCCCGATTATCGCTCTGAAAGAGGGGGCTTGACTAGGGGTTGCCGAAAAGAAATTCTTTCTTTTTGACCCTTTTTCTATAAAAGTCAATTATTCATCCAATCTAATATGGATACCTGAGCACTCAGAGATTCGCGCGAGTCCGTCGTATATAAAGCAACTTCCGCCCCTTTCCAAAACTAGTAATTGAATTTCCTATCAGGCTCTACAATTTGATTCAAGATCCCGTCATTAGACACTCCCTTAGTAATAGAAGGGAATCGTGAAGTCTTGATAACCCCTCTACCAGTAGATTAGAATATTTCCTTGAATCCTAGATGCGAACGAGGATTCACAATCTTTTCTTTTAGAAAACCTTCGCATGCTTAGAATCAAACAAAGCATCAACAGTCGGTTTCCTCGGCTTCTACCGGGGAAGAATTCTGCGAGTTATATCAGCAAAACAGAAGAGATTTCGAGTTTTTTGTTGATCAGGCGACACCCGGATTTGAACTGGGGAAAAAGGATTTGCAGTCCCCCGCCTTACCACTCGGCCATGCCGCCAAAATGATACAAAATAGATGAAAATTTTCCCGGATTACTGAATTTTTATTGTACTTGCACTCCTGTTTTCCTTAATCCTTGTCCTAAAAGACACACCCCCTTTTGATTGCATTTGATCCATCCCTTCGATTGATTGTATAGTATCTGAAACTACACAATGCTAAAAACATTCTCTCGCTTTTCTATTGAGAAATCAAATGGGTATTTTCAGCCGACAAATTTGAACCATTAACTATTGACTGCTTACTTCGAATTCATGAACGATTCTGGGATTTGAATCTCAAATTGTGTTTTCCTAATGACATAAGAAAATACAAATTGAGACAGAACTAATCAGTATTGATTTTTTCAATCAAAAAACCCTTCTCAATTGCAATTATAACAAAACATATGAGTATATGTAAACCCCAGAACATAAATTGTTACACAGATATCTATTATTTAGATATGTTGTCGATAGGGAATTATCATAAAATTATCCTACTTCACTTTTGCATTGAATAGAAATTCTCTTTTGATAGAGCACGACCCGGGCTGTCCCGAATAGAACCGGCAATAAAAGAGAAGTCGGATATTATAGCGATCTGCATACGTGTTTAATAAATGCAACCCTTCTTATACACTTCAAATCGTATTCTACTCAAAAATCAGTAAGGTACAAATATCTCTCTTCTCTGCGAATCTGAACAACGAAATCCCTAACATAAAGTCGGTTAAGTGCTAAAAAAATGGATTCTATCTGGTTTTTTTGTCTTTATCTCCCAAATACCGAATCCTTTTATTTTTTTCAAATTCGAATATGGAATATCATAATAATGGTATAATTTGAATCATTTTTTTTTTGTTTTGCTATTCTATACAAAACCCTATGGCCTTAATAAGTCTAAGTGACAGAATTCTGTTTGTAGGCTTGTTTTATCAATTCCTTTCCATTTGGATCTGTTGCAACTTCCAATTTAAGTAGAAAATTCTCTTTATTCCTCCGTTCATACATTTCATTCCAAATAGGGAGTTGAATAAAATTTCATGTGATTCAGTAAACAGAATAGAAATTCCATCAGTGCTAGATCGTCGATCTAATTCGAT